GATTCAATCCGTTGAGTTGCGAGTTTACATATAACAACTCATATCTTTCTATACAAAAAAAATTCGAAACCTTTTTCTTGTACTATACCGACTGACCCTCTCAGAAATAAAATAAAAAGAATCGAGTTATTTCATTAGAGTTAGAATGAAAAAAAAGAGTCATTCCATTTCAGACCAATCTCGAGTACTAAAGAAAGATCGCGATTTGGAATGAACCAAAATACTTGTTTGTTTTGTTACGGCAATAACACTTAGTAATAGTAAGACTACCCGATGGGTTGGATTTCACTACAAGAAAAAGGTTTGTTTTACAGCAAATCCACATTACACAATGAAAGATACCACAGAGTGGTATAATAGACGGAATCGTAAATTATCTAATCTACATAAGAAAGATACTTCTAATAGAAAGAATTAGACATTATCGAATGATTTGACAGACCAAATCCCAAAACCAACTCAACTCATAGAATATAGAAGAAGGAAATTGATACATTTAGGACCAATTCATTATCTCTGCATTATCTCTGAATCAATCAATTGGGGTTGTTGTTCTGTCAAAAAAGCGATTAGTCAGGCGACTCCACACACAAAACAAATACAAGAAAAGAATAGGTCCTAGATCTATGTGACTGTTGAAGTTTTTAGACAGAATCATGTCATGATTCTCACTTCATAAATTGACCGGATTCGATATACCAACGCAAAAATATATCACTAACTCTTTAATCATGGACAGGAAAAGAGGAAAAAGGTCATATGTAATCCATCCACGAAGATTAATGGAGGAAGATGAGTATTTTATCCGAGATTTTACAAATACTGATTAGATCTATTGGAATGAATTATTGTTTTTTATTGTTTTTATTTTCCTGTCCCTATGTATTTACATGAACATGCGGTAATACTTTTGGACCAACCAACCGGCCAGTCTATAAACAAGTACTAATGAGGAAATGAAAACTATACTAAACTAAAATAGAATGTATTAGGGCTATACGGACTCGAACCGTAGACCTTCTCGGTAAAACAGATCAAACTGATTATTATCGAAATGATTCGAACTGTTTCAAAGACCCAACATGCATTTTGTTGCATTGGGCTCTTTCATAAACTGATGTAAAGATCAGTTAGTCCACCATATTTTTCTTTACAGGAAAATAATGAGATGGTTCCATGTGCTCTGATTCATCATTTGTATTCTGATCTAGGAGCAATACCAAAGTGTTTCAAAGAAGGGTTACCTTGACTTAGGTCTGCCTTCGGCCTAGATCAAACTAAGTTAGATGGAGTCTCTATCGCTACGCTGCAAGAGTCGAATATGAGACTTCATACACCTTAAAGTTCATAGGACGAAAAAAGGTTATTTTGAGGCCCTTATACTCATTATGCCTAGCATTGAATGGACTGGGTATTTACCTTATCAACTATCAAATCAATGGCGGGTTCTATTTGATTTGGCACTTGAATTCGCACCTGAATCGGACCGAACCCAATATTTGTCAGGCTATTGTTCTCTTGTTCCCTCGAATCCATGGAGTAAGACATCGATTTGTCAATAAGATCAATTATGTTTATTGCATAATGGGCTCCCCTGAAAAGCATTAGCGCACGTGTAAACGAGGTGCTCTACCTAACTGAGCTATAGCCCTTGTCATAGATATATTAACATATGGATAATTTCTTGTCAAGATGGATATTCCATAATCCCACATGATAGCTCTCTGATCCGTCTACTGTTAACAGATTGGTATTGCTTAGAAATGATATTCCACTTATAATCCTATAAGTGATGGGTCCTTTTTTTGGTGATAAATAACCTACTTAACTCAGTGGTTAGAGTATTGCTTTCATACGGCGGGAGTCATTGGTTCAAATCCAATAGTAGGTAGAACTTATTAGATACCGAAGTCAATTGAGTGATATCTAATAAGTTTTTCTACCCATTTTCTTTTTTTTCGTTATATCAGATTAGACTTGATTTGTTCAATTGGCAGAATCCAAATGTGGTGTATAATAATACAGTTCTAATGAACTTCTTTTGATTATTTTGATGTATTGACTTGACTAGGAGGAAATAGCATTTACAGCCTCTACTCGTGTCCTAGCTCGTCTGAGAGCTAGATTCGCTTCAATTGCTTGTCTCTTACCCTCAGCTCTACTCAAGTTAGCTTCAGCTATTTCAAGAGCTTGCTGAGCTTCTTGCGGATCAATGTCAGTACTCATCTCCGCATCATTTCCTAAAATGGTGATCTCATTATTACCTATTCTAGCGAAACCACCCATCAGAGCCACCGTTAACCATTGGTCGTTGAGGCGTATTCTCAAAAGACCTATATCTACAGCCGTGGCAATAGGGGCGTGGTTTGGTAATACGCCAATTTGGCCACTATTAGTAGATAAAATGATTTCTTTCACTTCTGAATCCCAAATAATTCGATTAGGAGTCAGTACACAAAGATTTAAGGTCATTTCTTCAATTTGCTCTCCACTTCTAAGT